CTACAAACCATTCGAGCCAAAATTGATTATTGTTCCTATACAGTTCGAACTATCTATGGGGCATTAGGAATCAAAATTTGGATATTTGCAGACGAGGAATAATGGGCCTTTCGTTGTCTTTCTGTTCCATCCATCCGGCAATTGAATAAAAAATCACAAACTCGTTCATTTTTTTCCGTTCAATCAAAAAAATGATAATTTTTTCGAATTCTTAATTCTATAGGGTTGAATAACAATTCGATTGACTCCATCTCCATATAATTGCTATGCTTAGTGTGTGACTCGTTGGTTTTTTATTTAGAGTTAGGTTAGGATTAAAAAACAAAGGGCCATCCCCTAGTATGAACTAATAACTATATAACTAATAACCAGCTCATTGCTTCGTATTATCTGGATCCAAGGAACCAGTCGCTATATGATGTATTGATCATATTGTTGTAGCAACTGAAGCATTTTTTTTTACATAAAAGAAAAATCAATCTATAAGGTTGTGAAGCAAAAACAAAGGGATATGGATAAATGGAGGGGTGAGAGAAAGAAAGAAAAAGAATAGCAATGATATATGATTCCAATATGTATGGTCTATGAACTATCTTATAAAAGGCAATGTAATAAAGCATTAATGTATTCGTCCATAATTAATAATTAGATTCGATGAATATGAATACAATTTATACGAAAAATAAAAAAGAATAAAGAGCGCCGAGTCAATAAAGACTGAGAAGATTGATTCAGGAACAAATTTTATTAGGAGCTCCATTGCAGAGTTCGGGCCTAGTCATTAATCGAGAAGCGATGGGAACGACAGAACCTGTGACTGAGGAAGATTCCCTTGAAAACGAATCCTAATGATTCATTGGGTGGGATGGCGGAACGAGCCAAGAACCAATTCATTTATTCTGATAGGTCATGGAACGCCCCTACGAATGAAAGGGATGTTGAAAGAGCAAATATTCGCCCGCGAAAGCCTTACTGGATTGCTAAGTTTTGGGCAATTCAATAAAAATAAATAAAATAAAGGTAAAAATAAATGAAGATTCATTAATTATAAAATGGAATTTATCATTTTATTTTATTCCTACGTGTACGTGACAGATTATATCTCAAAAAATTCCATGATTCATTATTCATTCAATTCAAAATATATACAATATTATTTAATCGTTTCATTCGCGAGGAGCTGGATGAGAAGAAACTCTCATGTCCAGTTCTGCAGTAGAGATGGCATTGAGAAACAACCATCAACTATAACCCCAAAAGAACCAGATTTCGTAAACAACATAGAGGAAGAATGAAGGGAATATCTTATCGAGGCAATCGAATTTGTTTCGGCGGATACGCCCTTCAGGCACTTGAACCCGCTTGGATCACATCTAGACAAATAGAAGCGGGGCGACGAGCCATGGCACGATATGCGCGTCGTGGTGGAAAAATATGGGTACGTATATTTCCAGACAAACCTGTTACAGTAAGGCCTACCGAAACACGTATGGGTTCGGGGAAAGGATCTCCCGAATATTGGGTATCCGTCGTTAAACCGGGTCGAATACTTTATGAAATGGGTGGAGTATCAGAAATTGTAGCCAGAGAAGCTATTTCTATAGCTGCGTCCAAAATGCCTATACGAACTCAATTCGTTATTGCGGGATAGGGATATGGAACGAAAGGAAAGGGGCCTTGTGATGAAAAAACCGCAGTTTTTTTATTTCTGGACAAACAATCTTTCTTCTTTTTTTCTTCGCCCTTTAGTTAGTTAGCATTGAAAGAAAAAAGAGAAAAATAATAAGAATGATATGATTCAACCTCAGACCTATTTAAATGTAGCGGACAACAGCGGGGCTAGAGAATTAATGTGTATTCGAATCATAGGAGCTAGTAATCGCCGATATGCTCATATTGGTGACGTTATTGTTGCTGTAATCAAAGAAGCAGTTCCCAATATGCCTCTACAAAGATCAGAAGTGATCAGAGCTGTAATTGTACGTACATGTAAAGAACTCAAACGTGACAATGGTATGATAATACAATATGATGACAATGCAGCAGTTGTCATTGATCAAGAAGGAAATCCCAAAGGAACTCGAGTTTTTGGTGCGATCGCTCGGGAATTGAGACAGTTGAATTTTACTAAAATAGTCTCATTAGCTCCTGAGGTATTATAAATAGATTCTAAATAAATACTAATAGATGAAAACATAATAAAACATAAAAAAAGGGAGGTTCATAGTAAGATATCTGAACTGAATTAGATTCCATTAATTAGTAGAATGCATTAGTAGATTGTTTCTCACGCATATACCTTTAATAATTCATGAAAAAAAAAGAGTAGAGCATGCTGATTATATAAAAACCCGGAGGCACCAATAATTATAGTTCATCATGGGTAGGGACACTATTGCCGAAATAATAACTTCTATACGAAATGCTGACATGGATAAAAAAGGAACGGTTCGAATAGCATCTACAAATATCACTGAAAACATTGTTAAAATACTTCTACGCGAAGGCTTTATCGAAAATGTGAGAAAACATCGAGTAAGCAAGAAATATTTCTTGGTTTCAACTCTGCGACATAGAAGGAATAGAAAAGGGCCATATAGAACTGTTTTAAAACGTATCAGCCGACCCGGCCTACGAATCTATTCCAACCATCAACGAATTCCTAGGATTTTAGGAGGAATGGGTATTGTAATTCTTTCGACTTCTCGAGGTATAATGACAGACCGAGAGGCTCGACTAGAAGGAATCGGGGGAGAAATTTTGTTATATATATGGTGATCTTTATGATCTACGAATTGCATCCGTAGGAAAACTTCCTATTTTTTTTTTGAAAAAAGAGGAAGGGTTGTCTAATATCACTCCTACTCCATGAGTTGATAATAAAAGGGGTTACCTGGAATGAAAGAACAAAAATGGATTCATGAAGGTTTAATTACTGAATCACTTTCCAATGGTATGTTTCGGGTTCGTAGTGACTTTTCAACATTCCTCTCGTTCGGATACAATCGGAGGTTAAAAATTTCAAGAGACTTATTTTCTTTTCTTCGAAGGAGTAGATTCAAAATTAAAATAAAATTAAGGAGAAACAAATATGAAAATTAGGGCGTCCGTTCGTAAAATTTGTGAAAAATGTCGACTGATCCGCAGGCGGGGACGAATTATAGTAATTTGTTTCAACCCGAGGCATAAACAGAGACAGGGATAATTTTTTTTTTAAGAGACTCTCCAAAGGACTCAATACACAAACAAATAAAGGACCCATTTTGACATGAAAATAAAATATACGTATATTTCTGACTCATATTTAGGAGATGATAAAATATGACAAAAACCATAACAAGAATTGGCTCACGTAGGAGTGGGCGCATTAGTTCACGTAAGACTGGACGTCGAATACCAAAAGGGGTTATTCATGTTCAAGCAAGTTTCAACAATACCATTGTAACAATCACAGATATACGGGGTCGGGTTGTTTCTTGGTCCTCCGCCGGTACTTGCGGCTTCAAGGGCACAAGAAGAGGGACGCCGTTTGCTGCCCAAACCGCAGCCGCAAACGCTATTCGTACAGTAGTAGATCAGGGTATGCAACGAGCAGAAGTTATGATAAAGGGTCCTGGTCTTGGAAGAGATGCAGCACTACGAGCCATTCGTAGAAGTGGTATACTATTAAGTTTTGTCAGAGACGTAACCCCTATGCCACATAATGGGTGTAGGCCTCCTAAAAAAAGGCGTATATAGAAATAAGAATTGAGAATTGAACGAATTTCAAGAGAAAGAAATGATTAAATGATCGGATCAAATAATATGACTATGTTTCGAGAAGAAGTAGCAGTATCTACTCGGACACTACAGTGGAAGTGTGTTGAATCAAGAGAAGACAGTAAGCGTTTTTATTATGGACGTTTTATTCTGTCTCCGCTTATGAAAGGTCAAGCTGATACAATAGGCATTGCGATGCGAAGGGCTTTGCTTGGAGAAATAGAAGGAACATGTATTACACGCGCAAAATCTGAAAAGATACCACATGAATATTCTACCATAGAAGGTATTGAAGAATCCGTACATGAAATTTTAATGAATTTGAAAGAAATTGTATTGAAAAGTAATCTGTATGGAACTCGCGACGCATCTATTTGCGTCAAGGGTCCTGGATATGTAACTGCTCAAGACATCATCTCACCACCTTCTGTGGAAATCGTTGATACTACACAGCATATAGCTAGCCTGACGGAACCAATTGATTTTTGTATTGGATTACAAATCGAGAGTAATCGAGGATATCGTATGAAAACACCAAATAACGCTGAAGAAGGAAGTTATCCAATAAATGCTGTATTCATGCCTGTTCGAAATGCAAATCATAGTATTCATTCTTATAGTAATGGGACTGAAAAACAAGAGATACTTTTTCTCGAAATATGGACGAATGGAAGTTTAACTCCTAAAGAAGCACTTTACGAAGCCTCCCGTAATTTGATTGATTTATTTATTCCGTTTCTACATGCAGAAGAACAAGATAAAAATGTAGAGGACAATAAAAATAGGGTTACTTTACCCTTTTTCACTTTTCATGATGGATTGGATAAACTAAGAAAAAAAAAAGAAATCGAATTGAAATGTTTTTTTATTGACCAATTAGAATTGCCTTCGAGGACCTATAATTGCCTCAAAAGGTCCAATATACATACATTATTAGACCTTTTGAATAAGAGTCAAGAAGATCTTATGAAAATTGAACATTTTCGCATAGAAGATGTAAAACAGATATTGGTCATTATACAAAAACATTTCGTAATTGATTTACCTAAGAAATAGATTCAGAATTAACTGGAATAAACGTATCTAGGGAAGATTCACTTCCCTAGAAAGATACGTTGTGATATTTTATTTCACGGTGGAATCAATTTGAAAAAGACCTAAAGTTAGAGATTTATCAATAGGTAATGTTGCTCCAATACCCAACCAAAGGGCTACTGCAGTACCAATCAAAAAGACGGTTG